AATTTATTTTTTGCCGATCCCTATCCCGATGAGCCGAAACCAAAGCTCTTATTTTTTGTTGAGTAATAGTTCGAGTAAGTCTTGAATGAGCCCCCCGAAAGCTTGATGCAAATAAACGAATTTTTGTTCTACGTCTCCGAGCGATATATCCCCGTCTAATTCTGGTCATTGAATAAATGAAACTTTAACGAATAACTAATAGATTTCCTTTCTTTCAGTTATTCTTTTGCCCCTTTCCTAGTATATTAATAACAAAACGGATTTTTCCAATGTATAAACTAAAAATTCCAATGGCTTTGGCTACTATAACCTTCCCAACCACGATTTTTTATTTTTTCTAGGCATTTCACCTCGAAATACGAAATTGTACTTAAAAAATAGCAATGATAAAGAAATAGTGGATTCCATCGTTTCTATGGTTACTTCTTAAACGGTGAGGTCTTCTCTATACACCGGAGCCTTTACTTCATTTAATCAATGTTATTGCTAACTTGTATAGTTCACATTCTTCGGCTCTACCCATGAATTATCCAGTAATAGGTCTTTCACAACGAGCTCTACCTATACAGTAACGGTATTTAATTATGAAAGTTGGCTGGGTAGCTGACCCTGTTAGTCCGTTCTTGCAAGAGGCGTCTAGGTTAACTAAGATTTCCTCCGCTTAATGGATAACCATTTGCTACCAATGGAGAATTGCTTCTCATCTTGAATTGAGGTGAGTGGTTTTACACCAATAGAAACCATAAATTTCATACACAATAAAGGGATATGATCCATTTTCTTATTTTTAGATAGTAAATGTAGTTCGTTTTTCCGTTCTATCCTATTTGATCATTGATATTTGAACATTGTCCTCTTTCCTTTGTTCTAGTTCATGATCTGAACGAGTCGCACATACACCCTAGTACATGTTCCTCGACGCTGAGGGCATCCCCGAAGCGCGGGGGATTTTGTGACATTTCTAATTGGCTGTCTTGTATTTCTAATAAGTTGTTTAATCGTTGGCATGTTGAATCATATACATAATGGACTGGTTTAGATCGATCCTAACCGGATGATTATGAATTACAATTACAATAGTAAATAAAAATCATAGAATATTAAACTCGGCAGGGTGAATTTTAAATCACGACTTGACGTGAAATTGAAATAAAGGCTATTCTCATTCAACCGCTACAAGATCAACAATTCCATAAGCTTGGGCTTCTGTTGCTGACATAAAAACATCTCTTTCCATGTCTTCGGATACAACCCATAAAGGTTTGCCCGTTCTTTGTACATAAACCCTTGTCAGGGTTTCACGTAGTTTCAGCAGTTCTCCCACTTCCAGGATGAATTCTCCCGTTGCTACTTCAGAAAAAGAACCAGCAGGTTGATGGATCATTACCCTGATGATATAAGATAATAAAAAGTTTCTCTATTTCGCACGATGAGGGGAAGATAAAAGAAAGATAAAAGAATAACAAGAAAAAAGATAGAATCGAACAACCGTACGGGCATTATGCATTGCATACGGCTCTACAATAAAATTGACCTTACCTTCAAAAAATAGGATCGATTAGACCCCGATCGGTAAATGATCAACTTACCACCCTTCCTTTCGGAGGAATTCAAAAATACTATGATGGCTCCGTTGCTTTATATATTTATTATATTTTTTTGTCTGTGATTTGTCTGTCATTCAGCAATCCCAAAGTTGCTTTTTTGATCAAATAAACTAATGAAAAAAGAATTTTTTTTTTTTTTTCGCTCTATACTATAAATATTGTTAAGAGACCTCTGGTGTGAAAAAAAGTTTGTGACGCTGAACTGGACTTCCGATAATAAAATAGGAAATACCTTTTTCTCATATTACTCTCTCGATACATAATCTAATGTTTTGAAAACAGAATTTCTTATATCGAATTCAAAGTGCCATGCTATTATTACTTAATATTCATATTTCATATGGCGAAGGCATAGTCTTCTTTTTTCTCTCAAATAAAAGCCTCATTGGCGCCAAGCGTGAGGGAATGCTAGACGTTTGGTAATTTCTCCTCCTACCAGGATAAAAGATCCCATTGAAGCGGCTGATCCCATGCATATTGTATGTACATCTGGTTGCACAAATTGCATAGTATCATAAAGAGCGACCCCCGGTATTACCCATCCGCCAGGAGAGTTTATAAACAAATACAGATCTTTGGTATCATCCTCGATACTGAGATATATCATAAGACCAATAAGTTGATTTGAGATCTCACTATCAACCTCTTGACCTAAAAAAAGTAATCTTTCTCGATAAAGTCGGTTGATTAGGGTCAAATTGTATCCCCTCGAAACCGTACAGGCGCCTTTTGACGCATACGGTTCAAAAAAAATCAATGTGTAGATTCCAATACTTTTTCTTTTTTCATAGCAAGTTCTTTCTAACTAAAAGGATTTTCTTTGATTTTTCACTAAATATGAGTTTGTCTTCCTTTCCTTATAACGTATAATATATAAAAGAATTCATTAAACT